CGATTTAGCCAATGATCCAACCAGAGGCATAATTGGAACAATACTATCAAACTTCTTAATAGCATTATCGATTAAAAATGTATTTTCTAGCATTTGACCGCGTACCATTGAAGGCTTTAGCCGCACACTTGAACGATAACCCAGAAAGTCAAGGGAATGGTTGGATAATTGGTTTATTTTTATATAAATCCTTCCTGGGTGAGACCACAGGTAAAAATAAGATTTCCAGAAATTGACAAAGTAATATTTCCATTTAGTCATCAAAAGAAACGTCCCTTTTGAAGCAAGAATTGCTTTTCCTTGATACCTAACATAATGCATGAAAGAATCTTTGAACAACCATAAATTAACTTGAAAAGCCCTGGCAAAGACTTCTGCAAAATGCTCTATTTTTCCATAGAAATATATTCGTTCAATAAGGGCTCCAGAAGATATTGATCGTAAGTGAGAAGATTGGTTACGGAGAAAGAGGAAGCCAGATTCATATTCACATACATAAGAAGTATATAGGAAGAAGAATAGTCTGTGATTTCTTTTTGAAAAAAAAGAACTGGCTTTCTTTGAATTTGAAGTAATAATACTATCCCAATTATGACACTCATGAAGAAAGAATCTTAATAAATGCAAAGAGGAAGCATCTTTTATCCAATAGCGAAGAGCCTGAACCAAGATTTCCAGATGAGCTGGGTAAGGTATTAGTATATCTAATACATAATTTAAATGTGAAAAGTTGTCCTCTAAAAAAGAAAATATTGAATGAATTGATCGTAAATTATCGGATTTCACTACCCCTTTCCTTTCTAGGGAAGATATTAATCGCAGAGACAATGGAATTTCCATAATGGTTGAAGAAACCTCTGACATTACTTGCGAATAAAAACTCTTGTTGTGCCCCAAAAATGGAGTCTGTTTAGAATCATTAACATAAAGAATAAAATGATTCTGTTGATACATTCGAATGATTAAACGTTTCACAATTAGTAAACTGGATTTATTGTCATAACCTGCATTTTCCAACAAAATCGATCCATTTAAACCATGATCATGAGCAAGTACATAAATATACTCCTGAAAGATAAGGGGATATAAGAAGTAGTGAGATCTATCTAGCCCTAAATAGCTTTGGAATTTATCCATTTGAAATTTGATTTAAATTAAATTAAGGGTAGAGGATTTTGGGGGTTATAAATGATACATAGTGCGATACAGTCAAAACAAGGTATTATAGTACAAACCGAATAGATACCTCGGATACAGATAAAATTCTCAACAGATTCTCTATCCTATCTTTTTCCTTTGTTTTCATTATAGGATAACAAGATGATTAGAAATCCTTTACTTTTTTCAACCCAATCGCTCTTTTGATTTTGGAAATTTTTTTATCAATATACTGTTTCTTATACACATACTTCTCCATTATGGAATGGAGGATGGTAATATTTAGGATTCATTAAAAAATCAAGAATACATTCCTGGGAGAAAGCCTTCCCGTATTGGGCACTAATATTTTTTTAACGTCTAATTAGATCGGGTAATCATTCAAATTAAGAACGGAAGCTCGTTGCTTTTTCTTTCCCTATAATCAAAATGAAATTAATTGAAGCCATGGGGCCCTATCCATTTCTTAATTCGACCCAACTTAAAATTGACTTCTATTTGCCCCTTTGAATAATTTAAACGAAGGCTTTGTCTTGAGCCGGAAAGAATAAAATATTCTCAGAACTCTTAATTGATACGACATGCTATTTTTTCCATTCATTCCCTTTGAGGATCAGTCGTGGTCTTCCAAACTTTACCGATGGTATGGACGAATCCTTCGCTTCATCTAAATGTGTAAAAGATCCTAGCCGCACTTAAAAGCCGAGTACTCTACCGTTGAGTTAGCAACCCACATAGAAAAAGGATATGTAGATACAATCAGAATAAACAGAATAAAAAAATGATTAAATCAAACCATAAATCTACGTAATCTACGAAAAAATTTCCCGAAAAAGAAAGAAATCAAAAGAAAGAAATGTAAAAAATGCTGGACTATCCCCTATTTCTAGGTTATCCACTTTTTCAACCAAAAATCCGAGTAGCAACGCTAATCCAACGAACCCATCATTTGAATCAACAGGTAAAAAATCAAACCTAAAACCTATGGGACAGAAATAAATAGAGCTGCTTATCACGATGAATTATATTTGTTCGATACAATATTGTCAATATAAAGGTTAATAAAAGAATACGATGGAAAAAGTACAAGAACTCAAATTGAAAAAAAGGAAAAAAAAAAGACTTGTGTTGGATTGGCACTGAATATGCATATATACTAAAATTTTTAGTTTAGGTGGAGAATAAATAAAGATAAAGTAGAAAAAGGATTTATGCAATCAATAGTGTATTGAATCCATATATAATAAGTCGAATAACGAACTTCGATTCCTTGTTTCTTACTTGGTATTAGAGTTCGAATGAAAACTGCAGGTAATGTCAGAATTTTCTATATTTGTAAGGATCCACCAAATAAGGTTTACTTAGAAAAAGATTCTATAAAAGCAATGATAAATAGATACGAAGATAGCAAGAAAATAAGTAGAGCAAGAAAAAAAAGAAGGAAATAAAAAAACATAGTATAGAAAAGATATCCAAAATGATATAGAAATCACTATCCTATCCTTAGTTTTTATTTCCTTAATTTAATTGAATTTCATTTGATTAGAGCAAAGTTCCTTAAAAACCTCTGCCTTTTTTAAAATATCCTGAACAGTTCCTGTAGGCTGAGCGCCTTTTTCAAGGAAATAGAGAATAGCGGGAACGTTTAAATAAGTTTGATTCTTGATAGGATCATAAAAACCCACTTTCCGAAGATCTCTTCCTTCTCTTCGGGATCGAACATCAATTGCAACGATTCGATAGACGGCTCATCGGGATAGATGTAGATGAAAAAGAAACCCCCCCCTAGAACCGTATAAGAAGCTTTCTCCTCGTACGGCTCGAGAAAAAATGATTAGAAGTTTTGTCTATGGATAAAATTATAATAAATAGGAAAGGACTCCATAAAAAAATTAGTCTATAATTTAACTCATAGTCATTTTTTTTTTTTTTTTTTTTTTAGCTTTCTTCCTGAAAAAAAATCATTTGTACTCATAACTCAAGTTCAAGAATTCTAAAATATCTTTAAAATATCTTAAAGATATTAATCTTTTTATTTTTTGAGTGGTCTTTAACCCTCCCTTTTTCGTCTCGTTTAAAATAGATTTGGATTCTGTATTTGGATCCGTGAGACAATTGAAGTGGCGTTTCCTTGTTCTGGGATCCTTTATCTTGGTTTTAAATCATTGGGTTTAGACATTACTTCGGTGCTTCTTAACCCTTTCAAAATGGTAGCAACATACCCCTTTTTGTGATTTCTTTCTATCAAAGAATCATACCGATGGTTTATTCGTGCACGATACACCGTGAATCGAAAAGTTTTAGCCGTTCCAACAAAAATTTTTGGATTTTCAAATTTGTTTAAAATTTGCTCGAATCGGATCCTTTCGATTTCTATATCGAAGATATACTTACGAAGTTGTTCCAATTTATTGATTGGCATTAACCCTAGATCGTTGCCCCTGAGAAATTAATCAATACTTTCTACTCGAGCTCCATCGCAAACTATTTACATTACAATTACAACCCAATAAAAAAAGAAGGGTTCTAGTAGAATAGAAAAACGACGTCGAGCCAAGAGCACCTTCATTCCTATATAAAATGGTGGATGTAAGAATAAGAATCCACAACGGATCGTGTCCTTCAAGTCGCACGTTGCTTTCTACCACATCGTTTTAAACGAAGTTTTACCATAACATTCCTCTAATTTCGAACCGGTATGGAATTGATTCAATTATGGAATCATGAATAGTCATTGGTTCAGTCGGTACAGAGACATAGTTATTTCTCTTTTTTCTTAGCTACAGCTACATAGATAATCAATATTTTTATGAATAAATATTAGCAAGACCCCGGCTTTTTTGTATGAATGGAACATTTTGATATAAATCTCTATCTCAAAAAATGTCTAACAGAAATATCCAGAAATCTAAATAGAGAAATAACATAACTAACAGAAATCACACGAATAAAGAAATTCTAAATAAATAAATTCTATTTGACTCTGCCTCTTCAAGTGACTCAATAAGATAGACTTACTAATTCCAACTTCCCAAAACTTCCCAAAGATTCAATCCATAAAGAATCATTACAAATCTTTATACTTGAAAAAGTTTCTTACTTCTATATCATGATTTGAGCCAAGTTTTACAGTAAAGACTCCATTTGATTATCATAATAAAGATCATTTTTTCTTTTCGAATGGAATTCTCAATGATGTAAAGCAAATAATCTAAATAGATCGAACAATGAAAATAAATATAATTGTTAAATATTTAAAATGAAAATCAATATAATTGTTAAATATTTAAATTTTCATTTTTTAAGTAAGTATGAAAACCCTTTTTCACAAAAATAGAAAGACTTTTTGTCACTGAAATAGGATAACAATACATACCTGATAACAATACATACCTATAGGCTAAGCACTTCCTCTTTTATATGTATTTTCATATTTGAACCTGAGGTTAAGTAATCTTTCTACATCTCATCTTATCTTTATCAAAAGGGTTTAGTTACTTTTGCATGTCATTTGAACTCGATTTAGTTCAGTTTGTGAAAAATTCAGATATGATTCCGAAAAGAATCATTCAAAATAAAAAAAAGAAAGAGGAATACTATTCTATCCAATATTAGACCGTGAAACAGAACCTTGTTGAACAAAAAAGAAGTATTCGGGTACAGGGGATATGCTCTGGGACGGAAGGATTCGAACCTCCGAATAGCGGGACCAAAACCCGTTGCCTTACCGCTTGGCTACGCCCCATTTCTATTTTTATTGGACACTAATACTAATAAAGAATAATATTGGTATTAAGTGTTCGTCAATTCCAGTCCAACTATCTATAGAAAACCTTTCTTCTTTATAGAATTTATTATAGATATTATAGATTCGTTGCTAGGATTTTGACATGTGTATATCTAGAATTCAACTTAATTTATTGATCATTACATATAATTCAATTAAGATATTGTATGAAAGTATGATTTCTTCTAGTCTCCTTTGAGAATTGGAGGATTTTTGATTGAGTGGAAAAAGAAGGATTTTTTTGTCTACCTTACTTTCTTCATTTTTCCTTATATCAATAACTCAATCAAAATGCAATTATCTCGACGAAAAAAATGTCTGTTATGCTTAATATCTTTAGTTTGATCTGTCTTAATTCTGCCCTTTATCCGAGTAGTCTTTTCTTCGCCAAATTGCCCGAAGCCTATGCTTTTTTGAATCCAATCGTAGATGTTATGCCAGTAATACCCCTGTTCTTTTTTCTTTTAGCCTTTGTTTGGCAAGCTGCTGTAAGTTTTCGATAAGATCTTTAATAGTATCTTATAGAATTCATGTAGAATTCATGATTTATTCGAGAAAAATGATAACATTTGATAAGATCAAATAAGTCTGACAGTATGAACCTTCAATTCAAACATTGAAATGATCGAATAGCCGTGAGAAATCCGGCTCGCTCCATTTCCCGATTTTAATCCTTTTTCCTTTCCGGCAAAATACCTTATTAGCTTAGGGTCGCTTACAACATCTAATTGGGGGTATGAAAGTGATTTCTGGTAATCAAAGACTCTTTTGAAAAATTTCAACTTCACAACTTCATTTGAATTTCTGAACATTCTTTTCTATTTTAGAATTCATTTCTTGGTGTCAAAATAAGATATGTGATATAAAAATGGAGGATCTATTATCTTTTCTTTTCTCTCGTTTTTCTTTTTCAAAAAATGATCTTGGAGGTTGTGTAATGCTTACTCTCAAACTTTTCGTTTACACAGTAGTAATATTCTTTGTTTCTCTCTTCATCTTTGGATTCCTATCCAATGATCCAGGACGTAATCCTGGACGTGAAGAATAAATTGTTTTTCTTGCTTTATTTTACAATTTTCTTCATATTTTTATTTTCTTTTAGCTATTCCACACACTTCACTAGAAAAAAAATAGAAAGTCATCAACGGAAAGAGAGGGATTCGAACCCTCGGTACGAATAACTCGTACAACGGATTAGCAATCCGCCGCTTTCGTCCACTCAGCCATCTCTCCCAATTGAAAAAGATAATTACTATGTTACATTACACATCAAGTAAGGATTAAATTAAGTATTTCTTTCACATTCTTTATCGTTATTATAGAATTAGCAATTCCATTTAGATGCTCGAAAGATCAAAATAGAAAGATAAAAAAAGAAGACCTTCTTGCTTTTATTTTATTCGAAGTGCCTTTTTGGCCTGGCCCGGTCAATACCCAGCCGGGCCTTTTTTTGTTACAAAAAATTCCCTTCATTTTTTTATTTATAGGCAACATACTCTAAATAGCCAATTTAGTACCCGTGTAACAATTTCCGTTCTGGGGTTTACATATACTTATCATTTTTGTTATAATGGAAATTGAGAAGGATTTTTGATTCAAAAGAATAAATCAAGAAAAGGATAAATCAAGTATGTATCAATTTGTATTTTCTTATGTCGTTTGGCAAACCAAATTTTAGATTCAAATCCAAGAATCATTGACGAATTCTCAGTCAACGAATATCCCGTTTGTCATAAATTTTGGTTTTTTTGAGTGAAAATATACATTTGATTTTTCAATAGAAAAGTGAGGGGAAGCTTTTTGGCATTGTGTGTTTTGAGATACTATACAATCAATCGAAGGGACAATCAAAAGGGGAAAAGGGTTTTTTTCTAATTTTGATAAGTTTAGTTAGAAAAAGGATTCAAAAGGGGATGCAAGTACAATAAACTAAAATTGAGTAATCCAACAAAAAAGGTAAAAATTTCTCCTATTGTGTATCGTTTTGGCGGCATGGCCGAGTGGTAAGGCGGGGGACTGCAAATCCTTTTTCCCCAGTTCAAATCCGGGTGCCGCCTCATCAGCAAACGAATCGGAATCTCTTATTCTGTTCTGCTGATATAACTCAACCTAATTTTACCCAGCCAGAACAGAATAAGGGGACTGTTAATACTTGGTTGATTCTAAACATCCGTTCTGGGGATTTTGTAAAAGATTGGAAATCGGAAATCTTTGAATCCAAAATGAAAAGAAAGATTTGATTTTAATGTTTGATTTTAATGGTCGAAGCAAGACTTCCCGATTCCTTTCTACTACTAATGTAATGTCTACTTATTGGGTCTTGATTGGAGATAATTTAACTACTGGTTGGGGGAAGTTCTTTCTATTTCTATACTGTGTAATCTACATATATAGGCTCGCGAGAATCTCTGAGTGTTCAGGCATTCAATCACTATTAGATTGAGATGGATAATTTATAGAAAAAAACATGAAAAAAATGATTTTTTTTTTTTTTTTTTTTAACCTCTCGTCAAAAGTATAATATACTATCTCCCAACTCCTTCAGAGAGACAATCGGGAAAGGGTACGGATTAGATCAAATAGGAAAAAGTTTGTAATAGATAGCAATTGATTTATTTTTACTTTGAAGGGCAAGAAAAAAAGGAATGTGCCCTCTTATTTTATTACTAGATGTTCCATTAGTAACATTCCTTTGTAGTTTTGATTTTTTATTTTACTTGTGTTTAGTCTTTCCCGATTATAAATCATATAGAAATTTTTGAAATGGATTTTTTGATTGGTTCATCAATAGTGTTCGCCCAGAATCCCTTTTTGACTCTGGACCATTTATTCTACTATTATTAGTGAGCAATAATGGAATAATTCTATCATAGAGATAAGGGACATAATTCACATGGATATAGTAAGTCTCGCTTGGGCTGCTTTAATGGTAGTCTTTACATTTTCCCTTTCACTCGTAGTATGGGGAAGAAGTGGACTTTAGAAGCACTCCTAATTTAGTTGAGGAATGAAACGGTATCAATTGTTTTATAGATCGTTCTGCAACGCATTTTTGATTTGAATTGAAATCATTTTCAAATCAAAATATCTTCGTTTCCAAATTCCATTGGATTATAGTGGATCAATGTATTCTATAACAGTAAAACAAAACAATTATTTCAGATTCATCGGAATAAATAGATGTATCAAAGAAATAGAATTGGGTCCTACGTAAATTCCATATATGGATTAATAACTACATATATTGAAGATAGAAGCTAATATAGTATACCAACTTTATTAGAAACAATTTTATACACTACTATAACACTAATAGAGAGTATGATAAGTAAGAAATCAATTTCTTACTTACCATACTCTCGGATCTCATAGAATACCGCCGATTATAGCCCGTTGATTTCATTTAAGGCGCAAAACAAAAATAGAATACTTTTCATTTGATTTCTTCAACTATTGATAAGAATTCAGAAGTCAAGTTTCATTTAAAGTAATTAATCATTTTGACTGGCTGTTTTTACGTAAATTATAAGTAGAAAAGCAGTAGGAATTAAAATGAACAGTGCAGTAGCAATAAATGCAAGAATATTTACTTCCATAATCTCATCGTTTTTTTTTTTCAAAATAACTCGGGATTTAATCCCATAGAGATGATAAATCTTTCACCTGTCAATTCAATGAATGCATTACCTATCGATGATCTTGAATCGGATCAATATCATGAATAACAATATCTGAGCTATTAAATTAATTCGTCGTCGAGAATTGAATAGTATAACATACGAACATCTTTTATCCATACTGAATCCAAAATGGGATTCCCGGACCAATCAAAAACCCCTTTACTTTATTTATCCTTCTTTTCTTTATTTTCTATAACCTACCTTCCTTAGGTCTTCCTTATAGAACCATCAAACGAACTCTAACCACCCGCCCCAACTACAAAAACCCAACAAACAATACAAGCGAAGTGGAAAAAGAGAGGAATTAGGTTCTAAATTTTAATGATCTAAATTTCTTTGGAAGACAAATAAGTATGAGAAAGATGAGTCGCGGGAGAAAAGATGGAATATTCTATCAACTTCACTATTTTAGTTATTTTTTAGTTTAGGGTTTGTTCTTTCTTCGACAGAATCCTGAAAAAAAGAAGGGAAACCCCTTCGGAATTCAATTATGCTCTCTGTCCCTTCTTTCACAGAAAATCGAGAGGCGAATTGATGTACTTATTGGATCCGTCGGGACTGACGGGGCTCGAACCCGCAACGTCCGCCTTGACAGGGCGGTGCTCTTGCCTATTGAACTACAATCCCAGGGAAATAAGAAGAGATCTAGCAGAAATTTTGGATTCTTTTTTATTCTCTCGTATCAGGTATTTTTTCGTATCAGGTATTTTTTAAGAACAAGAGGGTTCTACCATCTGATAGTAGATTGACAAATTGTTGGGCCGAGCTGGATTTGAACCAGCGTAGACATATTGTCAACGAATTTACAGTCCGTCCCCATTAACCACTCGGGCATCGACCCAACGCCTAATTCATTTTAGACGTTCCATAATCAACTTCCTTTCGTCTCCCAGGCAGATTTGACAAATACATATCACTTTATATAAAATACAAAGTCCCACTGAGTAGACTATTAGAAGGACTTGACAAAGATGGATCACTTGATAGAAAATCCCACTCCTATAGTCTTGAGTATTGGTATACCCCTAGAGGGACTTGAACCCTCGTTTTCTCCGTGAAAGAGAGAGGTCGTAACCACTGGACCATAGGGGCCTTTGGCCACCTTACCTTAATATAACTCAGACCTTTTGGAGATGTGAATCAAACCGAAAAACTCGTTAACTATTCTGGAGGTTAATGGTAATCAAATCAAACTTTACCATTCAATTACAACCTTGAAACTTGATTTCATTGGTCTTTCTCGTCTTTATATCTCTCATTCACAAAGGGTTCTGCGTTGGATCCAAGATCCTTTACTATCCAGTGGATTCAAGGTGCTTTACCAAAATAGTATTTGACCACTTAAATTATATTGCGCCCTAAGTCATACTGTCAA